AATTCGCGAGGTTTTTTAAACCCGCCGGTGAGATACACACGAAATACGTGCAGGATCATCATTAGGACCATCATACTTGCCGACCATCGATGAACTGATCGGATTAACCAACCAAAGTTGGCTTCAGTCATTATGTATTGAACAGAGGCAAAGGCCTCGGTAACGGTCGGACGATAGTAAAAAGTCATGGCAAACCCCGTAGCTACTTGTACTAAAAAACAAGTAAGTGTAATCCCCCCTAGACAATAAAATATGTTGACATGAGGAGGGACATATTTACTAGTTATATCATCTGCAATCGCCTGAATCTCGAGACGCTCTTCGAACCAATCATATACTTTATTGAGATAGGTAAACCGAAGGAACTCCCCCTCTGAGAACTGTATATGAAAATTTTATCTCGTACAGCTCAAGCAAAAACACCCCAATATTGATATTGGTTACAACAGATATGTAATAGAAAGTTTTTTAAACTTCTTATTATTCTTAGCCCCCATATTAAATATTCTCTGAATATACGAAGGGGAAAACCCCTCAAGCTCTTCTTTGTGATGATAATGCCAAAATATCAAGTCAGCTCATTCGTCTTTATGTTGGTTGATAGTTACAGGCCTCTTGAATCTTCTTTGTCCCTATTTTTATTTATTTGATTTTATTATTTTTATTTGTGTCTAATTCGGATTTTTTTCTTTTTTTTTTTTTTTATTGATAGGAATTCTCTTGTTGAGACCCTATGAATCGATTGAAACCCCAGATTCATACTAGACCACGATGATTGAATAAAGCCCCAAGCTAAGCTCAAAGATTCTCTGAGTAAGAACCGTTTGATCATCACTTATTCAATTAATAGATGGAATGACTAAAAATTTTAAGAAACATTTAATTTCTCCGTTGATAAAAAAAAAAAATGAAGGAAGAAAAACCCTCTGATTTATTTTATAATTATCAAATCTTTAAATTAAAATAGTTTTTGAGTCCAGTCGCGAGGTCTGAATAGTAGGTATGAATCATAGTTCAAATATTTCTTGATATATTCCATATATTGCGTGCTCCGGATACAAAAATGAATATCCGACGAGGCAGAACCCATCTCTCTCAAGATGACAGACCCATTCTCTGTACTATCAATAGGATCAATTGTAACAAGTCACACACTCATATTCCGGAAATACAGAAACAAAGAAATTCCACGGTCGAACTGCCAGAATGGCCTAGAAATCCAAGTACTAAGTGCTTCATTTTTGGATTGAAAAGCCAGGACTTCATTATTTTTATGGACCTAATTCATTGAAATTCCATCCAGTAAAACGGAAGAATTATAAATTTCCAAAATAATAGATAGGAATACCGCAAATAGAGCCATTGCGACCCCCATCAAAGGGGTAGTTCCCCAACCAGGAGCAACCTTCCCATATTCCGAATTCAATGGTTTCAATAAATTCCCTACATTAGTTCGTCTTGGACCAGATCTAGAACTATCCTCAACGGTTTGTGTAGCCATAAATCCTATTGCATTGGTTGAGATCGGTTGACTTTGTATACCATTCCGTTGTAAATAAACGATCTTATCATAGATCCATTGTGGTCTTGCAATTTTATAATAATGGAAACAGCAACCCTAGTCGCCATCTTTATATCTGGTTTACTTGTAAGTTTTACCGGGTACGCCTTATATACCGCTTTTGGGCAACCCTCTCAACAACTAAGAGATCCATTCGAGGAACACGGGGACTAGTTGAAGTAAAGTAATGAGCCTCCCATATTGGGAGGCTCATTACTTTACTTCAACTTAGATAATGTAAGATAATGAAAAAACATTTTGCTTTTTTACTTTTTAGTTGGAACCTTAGGCGGCTCTCGAAAAAAGATAGCGAAAAAAATTATTCCTAGAGTCGAGACTAAGAGGAATGTATAAACCAATGCTTCCATAAATTAAATTCGATCGTGGTTTACAATTATAGCTTCCACACCTGTTCATTTGGGAGCATCTCCCAGATTAAGAAAGGACAAGAGTCAAGGAAAGGGGCGGTGATTCAAATCAAGATTTCTCTGGTATTCTATATATATATATATAAAAAAAAAAAAAAATCCAATAGAGGCGAAAGATACAAGAGCAGTATTGTATCAGACTACTTGTCTCCTTGTAGTTGGATCTCCAAGTTTTTGGAATGCGCCAAACTCCACTTGAGCATCCAAATCTGGGTCAATACCAGCAAAAACATCTCTGAACAAGGTTCTAGCACCATGCCAAATGTGTCCGAAAAAGAAGAGCAAAGCAAACGAAGCATGTCCAAAAGTGAACCAACCCCTGGGGCTGCTACGAAAAACACCATCGGATTTCAAAGTAGCACGATCTAATTCAAAAATTTCACCCAATTGAGCACGTCTAGCATATTTTTTCACAGTAGCAGGATCGCTATAACTGACTCCATCGAGTTCGCCACCATAGAACTCAACAGTTACTCCTACTTGTTCGACACTATACTTTGATTCTGCCCTTCTAAAAGGAACATCGGCTCTTACAATTCCGTCTCCGTCTACCAAAACGACTGGAAATGTTTCAAAAAAAGTAGGCATACGACGTACAAAAAGCTCACGCCCTTCTTTATCTCTAAAGATGGGATGTCCTAACCACCCCACAGCTATTCCATCCCCGTTGTCCATCGAACCCGCTCTAAATAATCCACCCTTTGCTGGATTATTGCCAATGTAATCATAAAAAGCTAATTTTTCGGGAATTTTAGACCAAGCTTCTGATAAACTCTGACTTTCGGCTAGTCCGGCGCCAACCCTTCGATATATTTCTTGCTGGAAGTATCCTTGATCCCACTGATAACGAGTGGGACCAAATAATTCGATCGGGGTAGTTGCTGAGCCATACCACATAGTTCCAGCAACAACAAAAGCTGCAAAAAAGACAGCAGCGATACTACTGGAAAGGACAGTTTCAATATTACCCATACGTAATCCTTTGTATAGACGTTGGGGTGGACGTACACTAAGATGGAATAGGCCCGCTAATATGCCCAATGTACCTGCTGCAATATGATGAGCGGCTATTCCTCCCGGAACAAAAGGATCAAAACCCTCTACCCCCCACGCAGGATTTACAGATTGTACTTTTCCAGTTAATCCATAAGGATCGGACACCCATATTCCAGGACCATACAAGCCTGTTACATGAAATGCACCAAACCCAAAGCAAGCTAACCCTGAGAGAAATAAATGAATTCCAAAGATCTTGGGTAAATCCAAAGAAGGTTTTCCTGTACGTTCATCACAGAATATTTCTAGATCCCAATATACCCAATGCCAGATAGCTGCCAAGAAGCACAAACCAGAAAAAACAATATGTGCCCCGGCCACACCTTCGTAACTCCAAATACCCGGATTCGTTATAGTCCCTCCTGTGATACTCCAACCGCCCCATGAATTGGTTATTCCTAAACGAGTCATGAAGGGTATAACGAACATACCTTGTCTCCACATTGGATCAAGAACGGGGTCAGAGGGATCAAAAACGGCTAATTCGTATAGAGCCATTGAACCGGCCCAACCAGAAACGAGAGCTGTATGCATTATATGTACAGCAAGCAACCGACCGGGATCATTCAATACGACGGTATGAACACGATACCAAGGCAAACCCATGGAAATACCCCTTTATCAAAGAAAAATAGACACTATGTAACTTTATCGCATTGGAAAAGACTATGCTATGGACCTCTCCCTTTCTGTGGATTATTTCGGAGCAAGGGTTAATATTTATTTAATTCCGTTTCGTTGGTAATAATGGAACAATTCTGTTCGTAGGAACAAAGATAAGCAGATCTATTCTATACCCGATAAGTACCAATACGCAATGGGGGGATTGGTCCCATTTTCTCTGGGCGAAGGCCTAGATACTTGTTCATCGTTCGAACAGCCCGACCCATTCGTAATAATTTTCCTTTATTCATTTCGTCTTACTCTATGAACTTTCTAATCTAGGGATAAAATACGGCATTACGTTTCCACATCAAAGTAAAATATAGTACTTAACTCCCCTTTCTTTCAGTTGATGCCTATTGGTGTTCCAAAAGTACCTTTTCGAAGTCCTGGAGAGGAAGATGCGGTTTGGGTTGACGTATAGCGCGACTTGTCAGACATATTGGGTCATATGGGATTTCCCCGTTCTCTCCCCCGATCGAGATACCCTCTGTTTCGCCCAAAAAAGATTGCTTGAACCAGCAATAATTTGGAGCGTGAAGTGCAATTAAATACATTTTTTAGGGGGTTCGAGATCAATATTAATATTATCAATTCTAAAAATTTATGGTTAGCTTGGTTGGACCAATAAAATGAAGTATCCAGGCTCCGTTCAGAAAATACCCAATTGGTAATATATGTATGATTACCACTTGTATCATAAGTGATTACTTTAATAGCAAATAGCATATAAGCAATATCAAAGAGCCAATCAACGAAATAATTTGATGACTACATCGAATATTTGTCGTAAGAAAGGCATGAAATTAATAAAAAAAAAGTCGTACAAAAAAGTGGTATTGGGGTCATTTGTCCTATATGTGCAAATTAAAATCGGGCGGATCTTTACCCGGAGTAGAACATAAACCTAAAATAATTGAGGGGCCCATTCAGGAACAAGAAAATTACATCATAATTTGGATTGGATTTCGATGAAACAATACATCAATGAGAGGTTAATTCGATAAGTTTAGTGGATTTTTTTTTTTTATGGAGAGGCGAGAAAAAAAATCATCTTTCTTAAATAAATAGAAGAAAAAGCCCCTTCATTAGGAGTTAGAAAAGTCCTACTATAAAAAAGAAGTCGGGCTGGAATCAGCACATTGATTCTTTTTTTCTTTTCGCAATTTTTTTTTTGAACCGTATGCATCCAAAGGTGCGTGTACGGCTCTTACGGGATAAACTTTTGTCCTAATCAACCGACTTCATCGAGAAAGATTGCTTTTTTTAGGCCAAGAGGTTGATAGCGAGATCTCAAACCAACTTATTGGTCTCATGGTATATCTCAGTATAGAGGATCAGACCCGAGATCTTTATTTGTTTATAAACTCTCCCGGCGGATGGGTAATACCCGGAGTAGCCATTTATGATACTATGCAATTTGTGCCGCCGGATGTACATACAATATGCATGGGATTAGCCGCTTCAATGGGATCTTTCGTCCTGGTCGGAGGAGAAATTACCAAACGTATGGCATTCCCTCACGCTCGGCGCCAATGAGTTTTTTATTTGAGTGAAAAAAAAAAGACTATGCCTTCGCAATATGTAATATGAATATAATATTAAGTAATAATAGCATGGCACTTCGAGTTCGATATGAACAAACCATTATTGTTTTTTCTTTTCATAACATGAGATTATGTATCGGGCGAGTAATATGAGACTAAAAGGTATTTATGATTTGATTTTTTCTATCCGGGGTTTATTTCAGCGTCACAAACTTTTTTGTTTTCACACCAGAGGCCTCTTTCCAATATTTATGTTATGGAAGAGTACTAAAATGAAAAAAAAAAAAAAACAAGATCATTTTTTTACTTATTTGATCGGATCAAAAAGAAACTTTGGGATTGCTGAATCACATACGAGATAAATGATAAATATAGAAAGCAACGGAACCATCATAGTATTTTTTTAACTCCCCCGAAAAGAAGGGTGGTAAATGGATCACTTAAGGATTTGGGTCGGGTGGATCCTATTTCTCTTTTTTCTAGACGGAAAGGAAAAGTAAATTCCATTGTGGAGCCGTATGCAATGCGCAAAAATGCCTGTACGGTTGTTCAATTATATATATTCGTATTTTCTTATTGTTCTTTATCTCTTTCCTTCGTCCGATTGTAAGAGATCGAGGGGCCATTCATTGTGTTATATCATCAGGGTAATGATCCACCAACCTGCTAGTTCTTTTTATGAGGCACAAACGGGAGAATTTGTCCTAGAAGCGGAAGAACTGCTGAAACTCCGCGAAACCCTCACAAGGGTTTATGTACAAAGAACGGGCAACCCCTTATGGGTTGTATCCGAAGACATGGAAAGGGATGTTTTTATGTCAGCAACAGAAGCCCAAGCTCATGGAATTGTTGATCTTGTAGCGGTCGAAAATGCGGGGGATTTCGCGTAAATCCGCGATTACATTTTGGACCATAATTCAGATGAACCTAAATTGAATATTTTATCTGCTTACCGGAGTAAAAAGAGAGAATAGAAAAAATTCATAATAATCTGGTTAGGATTGATCTAAACCAGCCCATTTTATATCCGATTTAGCATGCCAACTATTAAACAACTTATTAGAAACACAAGACAGCCAATAAAAAATGTAACAAAATCCCCCGCTCTTCGGGGATGTCCTCAGCGTCGAGGAACATGTACTAGGGTGTATGTGCGACTCGTTCAGATCATGAGCTGGAACAAACAAAAGAAAGGGATATTTTTTTCCAGTATCAATGACCAGTACCAATGAATAGGTTGGAAGAATTCCATTCAATATATAAATCTAAAAAAAAAAGCCCCCATTGTGTATGAAATTTATGGTTTCTATTGGTGCAAATCCAATCACCTCAATTGGAGATGAGAAGCAATTCCCCATTGGTAGCAAGTGGTTATCCATTAAGCGGGGGGAATAGTATTTAAGAAGCAAAAAAATTATGCTCTAACTCTTGCAAAAACGGACTAACAGGGTCAGCTACCTAGCCAACCTTTGTAATTAAATATCGTTACTGTATGGGTAGATCTCATTGTGAAAAAGGCCCATTACTGTATAATTCATAGGTAGAGTCAAAGAATGTGAACCGTACAAGTTACTAATAACATTGATTAAATCAGGAAAAAGGCTCCGGTGTATAGAGAGGACCTCGCCGTTTAAGAAGCAACCATAGAAACGATGGAACCCGCTATTTATTTATTTTATCCATTTACCCTTTTATTGATACTTTCATATTAATATTATACTCAACTTTATTTATTTGTTTTGTTGATACCTAGTATAGTATCAATAAATTTCTTATTCGGGGTTAAATGCCTGGAAAAAAATCGCGGTTGGGAAGGTCATAGTAGCAAAAGCCATTGGAATTTTTTTTTATACATCGGAAGAATCCGTTTTGTTATTAATAGACCAGGTAAAGGGGAAAAGAATGACTGAAAGAAAATAAATCAATTAGTTATTCATCAAAGTTTAATTTGATTCAATGACCAGAATTAGACGAGGGTATATAGCGCGGAGACGTAGAACAAAAATTCGTTTATTTGCATCAACCTTTCGAGGGACTCATTCAAGACTTACTCGAACTACTATTCAACAGAAAATGAGAGCCTTGGTTTCTGCTCATCGGGATAGGGGTAGGCAAAAGAGAAATTTTCGTCGTTTGTGGATCACTCGGATAAATGCAGCGATTCGTGAGAGCGTGGTATCCTATAGTTATAGTAGATCCATACATGATCTGTACAAGGGGCGGTTGCTTCTTAATCGTAAAATACTTGCACAAATAGCCATATCAAATAGGAATTGCCTTTACATGATTTCCAATAAGATAAGATCATGAAAATTAAATAAGGAGGTTGGAAGGAATACACCGTAATGATTTAAACGGGGGCCCCGGAGAATGAACTCCGGGAAGGTAGAGTAGAAATTAATATGATAAAAATATAGTAAAAATGAATGAACACGTTTCAATAAAAAAAAAAAAAGAAGAAAAATTTTTTACTTTACGACTTTTTTCTTACGACGTGACAATCCAATCTGGATTCTCAAATTTTTCGAACAAAAAAACAATCTGAGTTGGGGTTCGGATTGGGGTTTTTATTCAATTGCAATTCAGAAATAGGCCTATCTATTTATTTCTAGTTCGAGGACCTGTAGTTCTAGGAGTCAACTCAGTTCTCTCAAATTGTTTCTCATTATTAAGAAAAGGTAACAAAGATAAAATACGAGCTTGTTTTATAGCAATAGTAATTAATCGTTGTTGTTTCAAAGTCAATCTATTCACTCGTCTAGATAATATTTTTCCTTGTTCACTAATAAATCTACTAATTAAACTCATGTTTCTATAATCAATTCGATCCCCCGACCCAATTGGGGGCAAACGCCTACGAAAAGATCGCTTGGATTTAAGAAAAAGTCGCTTGGATTTATCCATGGTTTATTCCTTATCTTTAAAATCCTATTTCTGAATTCTAATTTCATTTGGGATCCGGCCGAAATAGGATTTGGTTGTTTTATTTTTATAGTTTATTTATATATATATTATGTAATTATTATTATGTTATGTAATTTATTGCTGTTCCTTGGAGGGGTTACACGCGCGTTACATTACGTTTTATCTATTTCTTTATCTCCCCATGAATCGTATGCTTGTAACAATAGGGACAAAATTTTCTCAATTCCAATCGACTAGGCGTATTGTGTCGATTCTTTTGAGTAATATATCTGGAAATGCCCCGCGACTCTTTATTAATATTAATACCGTTTCGGACACAACTGTTACATTCCAAAATAACTCTTACTCTGACATCTTTACCTTTGGCCATGAACCTCCTTTTTGATTTTTGATTCCCTCAACTCTTCCATTTTCGATCCGAAACGAAGAATAAAAAAAGAAGTTGCTGACTCGAAATCCAATTCTTAAATATTTCATTGCAATCAATATCAATAGAGAAAGAAAATAAAAAATTATAAGTAATACAACGATTTCTAACTATCAATTAGTTCTCATATTGGTATTTCATTTAAGTATCTTGTATGCTTTTGTTGTCTTCGACTCTTATTTTTTCCATTTCTGCTCTCCCTCTATTAATTCAGCCTAAACCCGAGTTTCGTTGCGGGTGAATCTTCTTTGATTCTTTCTCTTTCTTTTTTTTTTTAGGATAAAAAACTGACAGTGACAGAAAGAACAAAACAAAGAAAGGGGGGTTAGTCACAGATAATTTATTATATCTCTAATCTTCTTCATCCCTAACTAGAATGAAAAAAAAGGGAATGTCAACGCATCTGGGAATAAACGATTGATCTCTATCAATAGACCTGCCAAAGACCCGAACCATAGAGTGCTTAACACAGGTGCCACGGATAGATATGTTTTTATATCTCGCATTGAAAATCCTCCTTTTTTTATTGTAATACATATATGATCAGATACGTATGTAGTTAAGGACCACTTGTATTTGTACGCGGAATCTCTAACTAAAATGGATATATATATAACGACCCGGCAAATGATATTTTCCTTTCTTTACAACGGAAAAAGATGCCCACCTACTTTCTGAACATTACCGATATAAATTCGAAATTATAAATTTATTTATGTTAGGTTTAATATATATAATTATTATATTTAATATATATATTATTATATTTAATATATATAATTATTATTATATATATTTATTATTATATATATTTATGTATTTATTTATGTATTATGTATATGTTAGGTTTAATATATTCTTTTATTATATGTTATATGAGACGAAAAAGAAGAAATGACAAGAGAAATTTTCTATCATATCAATGGAGGAAATAACGATGTGGAAAACAAGACGGGGATTCTCTACAATGACACTGTAGACCAATTGAAAGGGATGTAGCGCAGCTTGGTAGCGCGTTTGTTTTGGGTACAAAATGTCACGGGTTCAAATCCTGTCATCCCTATCTATTACTTCTTCTACGCGCAGTAATGAAAGATTCATTAAGATCAATGAAAATTGGACATACATAATCCTTTATGATACTATATGCATGCAAGATATGGTAGGGGTTACAAAAGAAATGACTTTTTTTCTATTTATATATTATATTTACTTTACGGTATTTTATATTGTGATAAGATATTGTGATAAGAAAGCGCTCTTAGTTCAGTTCGGTAGAACGCGGGTCTCCAAAACCCGATGTCGTAGGTTCAAATCCTACAGAGCGTGATTCTGTTCTTCTTAGGTCGAATTACAATGAAATAACTTTACTAACTTGGGGAGCAATCCGAAT